GCTAGCGTAGCTTAACCAAAGCAGAGTACTGAAGATGCTAAGATGGGCCCTGAAAAGTCCCGCAGGCACAAAAGCTTGGTCCTGACTTTACTAACAACTCTGATCAAACTTACACATGCAAGTATCCGCATCCCAGTGAAAATGCCCCCCGCCCCCCGTCCGGAAATAGGGAGTTGGTATCAGGCACACAAATTTGTAGCCCATGACACCTAGCTTTGCCACGCCCCCAAGGGAATTCAGCAGTGATAAACATTAAGCCATAAGTGAAAACTTGACTTAGTCATGATCTAAAGAGTCGGTAAAACTCGTGCCAGCCACCGCGGTTATACGAGAGACCCAAGTTGTTAGCCAACGGCGTAAAGGGTGGTTAGAACTATAAACAACAAACTGAGACCGAACACCTTCAAGGCTGTTATACGCTTCCGAAGCAACGAAGAACAATAACGAAAGTAGCCTCACTAACTCGAACCCACGAAAGCTAGGACACAAACTGGGATTAGATACCCCACTATGCCTACCCCTAAACACGATATGAAACTACGTACATATCCGCCTGGTTACTACGAGCATTAGCTTAAAACCCAAAGGACTTGGCGGTGCTTTAAAACCATCTAGAGGAGCCTGTTTTAAAACCGATACTCCCCGTTCAACCTCACCCCTCCTTGTTTTAACCGCCTATATACCACCGTCGTCAGCCTACCCTGTGAAGGACAAATAGTAGACAAAATTGGCACAGCCAAAAACGTCAGGTCGAGGTGTAGCGAATGGAGGGGGACAAAATGGGCTACATTCTCTGCCTAGAGAACACGAAAGATGTGCTGAAATGCACACCCGAAGGAGGATTTAGCAGTAAGCAAGAAATAGAGAGTCATGCTGAAACCGGCTATGAAGCGCGCACACACCGCCCGTCACTCTCCCCAAACTCTTAATTTAAAAATAACTAATAAGTCACCAAAAGAAAAGGGGAGGCAAGTCGTAACATGGTAAGTGTACCGGAAGGTGCACTTGGAAAAACCGGAGCATAGCTTAACAGCTTAAAGCACCTCCCTTACACCGAGTTGACGCCCGTGCAAATCGAGCTGCCCCGACACCCAACAGCTAGCCCCCACCCCACCCACAACAAACCACTATAAATACCCCCTAAGATACTTAACTAAACAAAACAAATCATTTTACCACCCTAGTATAGGAGATAGAAAAGGAACTAGGAGCTATAGATAAAGTACCGCAAGGGAACGCTGAAAGAGAAATGAAATAACCCAGTAAAGTAAAAAAAAGCAGAGATTACACCTCGTACCTTTTGCATCATGATTTAGCTAGTACAATTAGGCAAAGAGCACTTTAGTCTAACACCCCGAAACTGAATGAGCTACTCCAAGACAGCCTTTATAGGGCACATCCGTCTCTGTGGCAAAAGAGTGGAAAGAGCTTTGAGTAGAGGTGATAAACCTACCGAGTTCAGTTATAGCTGGTTGCCCGAGAACTGAGTATAAGCTCAGCCTTTTGGCTTCTTAACTCCATAACTATTTATATTAACCCGACTTTAAGAAACCAAAAGAGTTAGTCAAAGGGGGTACAGCCCCTTTGATACAAGAAACAACTTTTAACAGGAGGATAAGGATCATAAAAAATTAAGGCACCGCGCTTAAGTAGGCTTAGAAGCAGCCACCACAAGAAAGCGTTAAAGCTCTAGCACATCCCTGCCACAAATACCAATAAAACACTCCTAACCCCTTCCCCTACCGGGCTTTTCTATGCCCCCATAGAAGAAATTATGCTAAAATGAGTAATAAGGGGCCGACCCCCTCCAAGCACAAGTGTACATCAGAACGAACCCCCACCGAAATTCAACGGACCCAACCAAAGAGGGAAATAAATATTAAATTCACAACAAGAAAAACATTTAACACTTTTCCGTTACCCCTACACTGGTGTGCCAAATAGGAAAGACTAAAAGAAAAAGAAGGAACTCGGCAAACTCAAAGCCTCGCCTGTTTACCAAAAACATCGCCTCTTGCTTCAGTGAATAAGAGGTCACGCCTGCCCTGTGACTATATGTTTAACGGCCGCGGTATTTTGACCGTGCAAAGGTAGCGCAATCACTTGTCCTTTAAATGTGGACCTGTATGAATGGCATAACGAGGGCTTAGCTGTCTCCTTTCTCAAGTCAATGAACTTGATCTCCCCGTGCAGAAGCGGGGATAAAACCATAAGACGAGAAGACCCTATGGAGCTTTAGACAAAAAACAGCCCCTGTCAATAAACCCTAAATAAAGGAAATAAACCTAGTGAACCTGTTTTAATGTCTTTGGTTGGGGCGACCGCGGGGTAACAAAAAACCCCCATGTGGAATGAAAACACCCTTTTTAAAACCAAGAGTCACCACTCTAAGTTACAGAACATCTGACCAGTAATGATCCGGCTTAAGCCGATTAACGAACCGAGTTACCCTAGGGATAACAGCGCAATCCTCTTTTAGAGTCCATATCGACAAGAGGGTTTACGACCTCGATGTTGGATCAGGACATCCCAATGGTGCAGCCGCTATTAAAGGTTCGTTTGTTCAACGATTAAAGTCCTACGTGATCTGAGTTCAGACCGGAGTAATCCAGGTCAGTTTCTATCTATGAAGTACCTTTTTCCAGTACGAAAGGACCGAAAAAGAGGGGCCAATGTCCAAACAAGCCCCACTCTCACTTGCTGAACCCAGCTCAAGCAAATAAGAGAGTACAAAACTAAGTCAAAGAACATGACATGTTAGTGTGGCAGAGCCCGGTATTGCAAAAGCCTTAAACCCTTCGAACAGAGGTTCAACTCCTCTCCCTAACTATGACTACAATACTAATTACCCACCTAATTCACCCCCTAACCATTATTGTCCCCGTTCTACTAGCCGTAGCTTTCTTAACATTAATTGAACGAAAAGTTCTAGGTTATATGCAATTACGAAAGGGGCCCAACATCGTAGGACCTTATGGACTCCTCCAACCCATCGCCGATGGCGTTAAACTTTTCATCAAAGAACCTGTCCGACCATCCACCTCCGCTCCTATCCTATTCATCATTGCCCCCACATTAGCCCTTACTCTCGCCATGATAATATGAACACCAATGCCCCTCCCTTATCCCATCCTTGACTTAAACCTGGCCATTCTATTTGTCCTGGCTATCTCCAGCTTGGCAGTCTACTCTATTCTAGGCTCCGGATGAGCCTCCAACTCAAAATATGCCCTTATAGGATCCCTACGAGCAGTTGCACAAATAATCTCATACGAAGTAAGCCTAGGGCTAATTCTTTTATCATTAATTATTTTTACAGGCAACTTTACCCTACAAACATTCAACGTCACCCAGGAAAGCATTTGACTAATTATCCCAACATGACCCCTTGCAGCAATATGATACATCTCCACGCTAGCCGAAACAAACCGAGCCCCCTTTGACCTAACGGAAGGAGAGTCCGAACTAGTATCTGGGTTCAATGTTGAATATGCAGGAGGCCCCTTTGCCCTATTTTTCCTGGCAGAATATGCCAACATCCTCTTAATAAACACGCTCTCCACAATCCTATTCCTAGGGGCCCTACATATGCCCGCTTTTCCAGAGCTGACCTCTATTAATCTGATATCAAAAACAGCCATTTTATCCCTCATCTTCCTATGAGCCCGAGCCTCCTACCCACGATTCCGATACGATCAGCTAATGCACCTCACATGAAAAAACTTCCTACCACTTACATTAGCATTCATTATCTGACATCTTGCAAACCCAACTACAATAGCAGGCCTTCCCCCTCAAATATAAAAGGAACTGTGCCTGAAACAAAGGACCACTTTGATAGAGTGAATCATGAGGGTTAAATTCCCTCCAGCTCCTTAGAAAGAAGGGACTTGAACCCAACCCGGAGAGATCAAAACTCTCAGTGCTTCCACTACACCACTTTCTAGTAAAGTCAGCTAAATAAGCTTTTAGGCCCATACCCTAAAAATGGAGGTTAAAATCCCCCCTTTACAAATGAACCCTTATATTACTGCCTCCCTTTTATTTGGTCTGCTGTTAGGTACAACTATTACAACCACCAGCACACACTGACTAATTGCATGAATGGGCCTAGAAATTAACACCCTAGCTATTATTCCCCTAATAGCCCAACAACACCACCCACGAGCAATTGAAGCCACTACAAAATACTTCTTAACCCAAGCTGCCGCAGCAGCAACCCTCCTCCTCGCAGCCACAACCAACGCCTGAATAACAGGCCAATGAGAACTACAGCAAGCTACCCACCCGGTCCCAACAACCATGATTACCATTGCATTAGCCTTAAAAATTGGACTAGCCCCACTCCACACCTGACTCCCAGAAGTAATACAAGGACTAGACCTTACAACTGGACTTATCCTAGCCACATGACAAAAAATCGCACCATTCTCCCTTCTACTACAAATTCAACCCAATAACCAAACACTCTTAGTCCTCCTCGCCATCCTCTCCATACTTGTCGGAGGGTGAGGGGGCCTAAATCAAACCCAAGTACGTAAAATCCTAGCCTACTCCTCCATTGCCCACCTAGGCTGAATAGTCATTATTCTTCAATTCTCACCAACCCTAGCTGTAATAACCCTAGCACTTTATATTATCATAACATCCTCCACCTTCCTTGCTTTTATGATAAACAAAACCACAACAATTGGAACCCTAACAATCTCATGAGCCAAAACCCCCATTATTTCATCCCTAATACCCCTAATCCTTCTGTCATTAGGAGGCTTACCCCCACTAACTGGTTTTATACCTAAATGACTTATCCTTCAAGAACTTACAAAACAAGACCTAGGCATAACAGCCACATTAGCAGCCCTAAGCGCCCTACTAAGCCTTTATTTCTATCTACGCCTATCATACGCTATAACCCTAACCATCTCCCCAAACAACCTAACAGGAACACTACCCTGACGAACCCAAACAAATAAAAAAACACTACCAACCGCTATCTTATTATCCTCTTCCATTCTCCTCCTCCCCCTAACCCCCGAAGTACTTACACTCTTTAACACATAAGAGACTTAGGTTAACACCAGACCAAGAGCCTTCAAAGCTCTCAGTGGAAGTGAAAATCTTTCAGTCCCTGATAAGACTTGCAAGCCATTATCTCACATCTTCTGCATGCAAAACAGACACTTTAATTAAGCTAAAGCCTTAACTAGATAGACAGGCCTCGATCCTGCAAACTCTTAGTTAACAGCTAAGCGCCCAAAACCAACGAGCTTCCATCTAACTTTCCCCGCCTAGCAAAAGCAAAAGGCGGGGAAAGCCCCGGCAGACGTCAATCTGCTTCTTTAGATTTGCAATCTAACATGTAACACCCCAGGGCTGATAGAAAGAGGACTCAAACCTCTGTATATGGGGCTACAAACCACCGCTTAACCCTCAGCCATTCTACCTGTGGCAATCACACGCTGATTTTTCTCAACCAATCACAAAGATATCGGCACCCTATACCTAGTTTTTGGTGCCTGAGCCGGAATAGTAGGCACAGCACTAAGTCTTCTTATTCGGGCCGAACTCAGTCAACCCGGCGCACTCTTGGGCGATGACCAGATTTACAATGTAATCGTTACAGCCCATGCATTCGTAATGATTTTCTTTATAGTAATACCAATCATGATTGGAGGCTTTGGAAACTGATTAGTTCCCCTTATAATTGGGGCCCCAGACATGGCCTTCCCCCGAATAAACAACATAAGCTTCTGACTGCTTCCCCCATCCTTCCTCCTTCTACTCGCATCCTCTGGAGTAGAAGCCGGAGCGGGTACGGGCTGAACCGTTTACCCACCCCTAGCAGGAAATCTTGCCCACGCAGGAGCTTCTGTAGACCTTACCATCTTCTCTCTTCATCTTGCAGGGGTCTCCTCTATTCTAGGGGCAATCAACTTCATCACAACTATCATTAACATGAAACCCCCAGCAATCTCACAATACCAAACACCCCTTTTCGTGTGAGCCGTCTTAATTACTGCTGTACTTCTCCTGCTCTCCCTTCCAGTACTTGCAGCAGGGATTACAATACTTCTCACTGACCGAAACCTAAATACAACCTTCTTTGACCCAGCAGGAGGAGGAGACCCCATCCTGTACCAACACTTATTCTGATTCTTTGGGCACCCTGAAGTCTACATTCTAATTCTCCCCGGCTTCGGAATAATCTCGCATATCGTAGCCTACTACTCGGGCAAAAAGGAACCATTCGGTTACATGGGCATGGTATGAGCCATGATGGCCATCGGTCTTCTTGGCTTCATTGTATGAGCCCACCACATGTTTACAGTTGGCATGGACGTAGACACCCGAGCCTACTTTACCTCCGCCACAATAATTATTGCCATCCCAACAGGGGTAAAAGTATTCAGCTGACTTGCAACCTTGCATGGAGGATCAATTAAATGAGAAACCCCCATACTATGGGCCCTCGGCTTCATCTTCCTATTTACAGTGGGTGGCCTAACCGGAATTGTCCTGGCCAACTCATCCCTAGACATTGTGTTACACGACACCTACTACGTAGTTGCCCACTTCCACTATGTCCTCTCCATGGGTGCTGTATTTGCAATTATGGGTGCATTCGTGCACTGATTCCCACTATTCTCAGGATACACACTCCACAGTACTTGAACTAAAATTCACTTCGGAGTAATGTTCATTGGTGTCAACCTAACCTTCTTCCCTCAACACTTCCTTGGCCTAGCTGGAATACCTCGACGATATTCCGACTACCCCGACGCCTACGCCCTATGAAACTCTGTCTCCTCAATTGGATCAATAGTCTCTCTAGTGGCAGTTATTATGTTCCTCTTTATCCTCTGAGAAGCCTTCACCGCTAAGCGAGAAGTCCAATCAGTTGAACTAACAATGACAAATGTAGAATGACTACACGGGTGTCCTCCTCCCTACCACACATTTGAAGAACCCGCCTTCGTTCAAACTCAAACCTCTATCCGAGAAAGGGAGGAATCGAACCCCCGTAAACTGGTTTCAAGCCAGCTACAAAACCACTCTGTCACTTTCTTCATAAGACTCTAGTAAAATGGCAATTACACTACTTTGTCAAGGTAGAATTGTGGGTTAGATCCCCACGTGTCTTATATTAATGGCACATCCTTCACAACTAGGGTTTCAAGATGCAGCTTCACCAGTAATAGAAGAACTCCTTCACTTCCACGATCATGCTCTAATAATCGTATTCCTTATTAGCACATTAGTACTTTACATTATTGTTGCTATAGTCTCCACCAAACTAACTAACAAGTACATTCTAGATTCTCAAGAGATTGAAATTATCTGAACTATCCTACCAGCTATTATTCTTATCCTTATTGCCCTCCCTTCCCTCCGAATTCTTTACCTAATGGACGAAATCAACGACCCCCATCTAACAATTAAAGCCATAGGCCACCAATGATACTGAAGCTATGAATATACAGACTATAGCGACCTAGCCTTTGACTCATACATAGTCCCCACACAAGACTTAGCCCCCGGCCAATTCCGCCTCTTAGAAACTGACCATCGAATGGTCGTACCAGTAGACTCTCCCATTCGAATCCTAGTCTCAGCAGAAGATGTCCTCCACTCCTGAGCCGTCCCCTCTCTAGGTGTAAAAATGGATGCCGTACCCGGCCGTCTAAACCAAACAGCCTTTATCCTGTCCCGACCTGGTGTTTTCTATGGCCAATGCTCTGAAATCTGCGGAGCTAACCACAGCTTCATACCAATCGTTGTTGAAGCCGTCCCCCTAGAACACTTTGAAAACTGATCCTCACTAATGCTTGAAGATGCCTCACTAAGAAGCTAAAACGGACACAGCGTTAGCCTTTTAAGCTAAAAATGGTGCCTACCAAACACCCTTAGTGAAATGCCTCAACTCAACCCCGCACCTTGATTCCTCATTATGGTCTTCTCTTGATGTGTATTCCTAATTTTCCTCCCTCCAAAAATCATAGCTCACTTATTCCCAAATGAGCCCTCCTCCCAAAACACTTGCCCCAAAGAAATCAAACCCTGATCCTGATCATGACACTAAGCTTCTTCGACCAATTTTTAAGCCCCACCGCCTTTGGTATCCCCCTGATTGCCCTCGCTCTCCTATTACCTTGGACCCTCTTCCCTACACCAACCAACCGTTGAACCAACAATCGTCTTTTAACACTCCAAAGCCAATTTATTAATCGATTTACTCAACAACTACTCCTCCCACTAAACATAGGAGGGCACAAATGAGCCCTTATATTCGCCTCATTAATAGTGTTCCTAATTACCATTAACATACTAGGACTCCTTCCATATACATTTACCCCCACTACACAGCTTTCCGTAAATATAGCCCTAGCTGTGCCCCTGTGACTCGCAACAGTAATCATCGGAATACGAAACAACACAACAGCAGCCCTAGGCCACCTTCTTCCAGAAGGGACCCCCAACGCTCTGATCCCCGTCCTAATTATTATCGAAACTGTCAGCCTCTTCATTCGACCTTTAGCACTAGGAGTTCGACTAACCGCCAACCTTACAGCAGGCCATCTGTTAATTCAACTAATCGCCACAGCAGCTTTCGTACTCCTCCCTCTTATACCAACTGTCGCCATTCTAACATCAGCCCTATTATTCCTCCTAACACTTCTAGAAGTTGCCGTCGCAATAATCCAAGCCTATGTTTTCGTACTTCTTCTAAGCCTCTATCTACAAGAAAACGTCTAATGGCCCATCAAGCACATCCATACCACATAGTAGACCCAAGCCCATGACCTCTAACAGGAGCAGTCGCTGCCCTTCTTCTCACATCTGGCCTAGCCATTTGATTCCACTTTAACTCAACTATTCTAATAACCCTAGGACTAGTCCTACTTTTACTCACAATACTTCAATGATGACGAGATATTGTACGAGAAGGCACATTCCAAGGCCACCATACCCCTCCTGTCCAAAAAGGCCTTCGATACGGAATAATTCTATTTATTACCTCCGAAGTATTCTTCTTCCTTGGCTTCTTCTGAGCATTCTACCACTCAAGCCTAGCCCCCACTCCTGAATTAGGAGGCTGCTGACCCCCTACAGGCATTATCCCCCTAAATCCCTTCGAAGTTCCCCTCCTAAATACAGCAGTCCTACTGGCATCAGGGGTTACCGTAACCTGAGCCCACCACAGCATTATAGAAGGTGAGCGAAAACAAGCAATCCAATCCCTCACCCTAACAATCCTTCTAGGCTTCTACTTTACATTCCTACAGGCAATAGAGTATTATGAAGCCCCCTTCACAATTGCAGATGGTGTCTACGGCTCAACCTTCTTCGTCGCTACCGGCTTCCACGGCCTTCACGTCATCATCGGATCAACCTTCCTAGCCGTATGCCTGCTACGACAAGTCCGATTCCACTTCACCTCCGAACACCATTTTGGCTTCGAAGCAGCCGCCTGATACTGACACTTTGTAGATGTTGTCTGATTATTCTTATACATCTCAATCTACTGATGAGGCTCATAATCTTTCTAGTATAAAGTCAGTACCTGTGACTTCCAATCACCCAGTCTTGGTTAAACTCCAAGGAAAGATAATGAATTTACTAACAACAATATTAATTATCACCACAGCCTTATCCCTCATCTTAATAACCGTCTCATTCTGACTCCCCGCCCTTACACCAGACTACCAGAAATTATCACCATATGAATGCGGCTTTGACCCCCTAGGGTCAGCCCGACTCCCCTTCTCACTACGTTTCTTCTTAGTCGCAATTCTGTTCCTCCTTTTTGATCTAGAAATTGCCCTTCTCCTCCCCCTCCCTTGAGGAGATCAGCTCCCCTCCCCCACCCTGACACTTATATGGACCTCCGCCCTTCTAATCCTCCTCACAATTGGCCTAGCCTACGAATGACTCCAAGGAGGCCTTGAATGAGCCGAATAGGTAATTAGTTTAATTAAAACATTTGATTTCGGCTCAAAAAACTATGGTTAAAGTCCATAATTAACCTGATGACCCTCATCCAACTCTCATTCACCTCAGTCTTCTTCCTGGGACTATTCGGCCTTGCATTTTACCGAGTCCATCTTCTATCTGCACTCTTATGTCTTGAAAGCATAATATTAGCCCTATTCCTCGCACTTTCAACATGAAGCCTACAAATATCCTCCACCAGTTTTTCAGCCGCACCATTACTCCTTCTAGCATTCTCAGCATGCGAAGCTGGTGTAGGATTAGCTTTAATAGTCGCCACAGCCCGTACCCACGGATCAGATCACCTACAAAACCTAAACCTTCTACAATGCTAAAAATCCTAATCCCAACCACTATACTCATCCTAGCAACATGATTAACACCCCCTAAATGATTATGGCCCTCTTCACTCCTTAGCAGTCTCCTAATTGCTCTCACTAGCCTATTATGGCTAAAAAACGCCTCTGAGACAGGGTGAACTTTCCTCAGCCCCTACTTAGCCACTGACCCACTATCAACCCCCCTTTTAATCCTCTCATGCTGACTCCTTCCCCTAATAATCCTAGCCAGTCAAAACCACACATCTCATGAACCAATCAACCGTCAACGAATGTATATTACACTTCTTGCCTCCCTGCAATTCTTCTTAATCCTTGCCTTCTCCACCACAGAAATAATCATGTTTTACGTAATATTTGAAGCCACTCTAATCCCCACCTTGATCCTCATTACTCGCTGAGGAAACCAAGCAGAACGTCTTAACGCAGGTACATACTTCCTTTTCTACACCCTAGCAGGCTCTCTACCCCTCCTCATCGCACTACTACTCTTACAAAACTCTAATGGATCCCTATCCCTCCTTATACTGCCTCACTTAGGCCAACTTGAACTAACATCATATGCAGATAAAATCTGATGAGCAGGATGCATCCTGGCATTCCTAGTTAAAATACCCCTTTACGGAGTTCACCTTTGACTGCCCAAAGCTCACGTAGAAGCTCCCATTGCAGGATCTATAGTACTAGCCGCTGTGCTACTAAAACTAGGAGGCTACGGCATAATACGAATTTTAGTCACCCTAGACCCCCTAACCAAAGAACTCAGCTACCCATTCATTGTCTTAGCCCTCTGAGGCGTGATTATAACTGGTTCCATCTGCATACGCCAAACAGACCTAAAATCATTAATTGCCTACTCATCAGTCAGCCATATAGGCCTGGTAGTTGGAGGAATTCTCATCCAAACCCCCTGAGGATTCACCGGCGCGCTAATCCTCATAATTGCCCACGGATTAACATCATCCGCCTTGTTCTGTTTAGCCAATACTAGCTACGAACGCACACACAGCCGAACTATACTACTTGCGCGAGGTATACAAATAATACTCCCTCTAATAGCAGCCTGATGATTCATCGCAAGCCTCGCCAACTTAGCACTACCTCCCCTCCCCAACTTAATAGGAGAACTAATAATTATTACCTCTCTATTCAATTGATCCCCCTGAACAATTGGCCTTACTGGACTAGGTACACTTATTACTGCCGGCTACTCACTTTATATATTCCTCATAACCCAACGAGGGCCCGCCCCCAACCACCTCCTAGCCCTTGAACCATCGCACACCCGAGAACACCTTCTTATTGCCCTCCACCTTCTCCCACTAATCCTGATTATTACAAAACCAGAGCTAATCTGAGGGTGAACTGCCTGTAGACATAGTTTAACCAAAACATTAGATTGTGATTCTAAAAACAGAGGTTAAAACCCTCTTGTCCACCGAAAGAGGTTCGCAACAATGAAGACTGCTAATCTTCATCTCCCTCGGTTAAACTCCGGGGCTCATTCGACCAAGCTTTTAAAGGATAATAGCTAATCCGTTGGTCTTAGGAACCAAAAACTCTTGGTGCAACTCCAAGTAAAAGCTATGCACTCCACCCCTCTAATTATAACATCCACCCTAATTATTATTTTCGCACTACTCATTTACCCAGTTTTAACAACCTTTTCCCCAAAACCACAAAACCCAAACTGAGCACTCATCCAAGTAAAGACAGCAGTAAAATACGCCTTCCTCGTCAGCCTCCTACCCCTATGCCTCCACCTTAACGAAGGAACTGAATCTATCATCACTAACTTAAACTGAATAAATACCCTCACCTTCGACATCAACATCAGCCTTAAATTCGACTCCTACTCAATTATTTTTACCCCGGTAGCACTATACGTAACTTGATCCATTTTAGAATTTGCATCCTGATACATACACTCAGACCCATTCATAAACCGATTCTTTAAGTACCTTCTAATCTTCCTAATCGCAATAATTATTCTTGTCACCGCCAATAACATATTTCAAATCTTCATCGGCTGAGAAGGAGTTGGTATCATATCATTTCTTCTTATCGGCTGATGATACGCACGAGCAGACGCTAACACAGCCGCCCTACAAGCAGTCATCTATAACCGAGTCGGAGACATTGGATTAATTATTGCTATAGCCTGAATAGCCACCCACCTAAACTCCTGAGAACTACAACAAATCTTCTTTTCCACTAAAAACATAAACATAACCCTCCCATTAATTGCCCTGATCTTAGCCGCAACAGGCAAATCAGCTCAATTCGGCCTTCACCCATGGCTTCCTTCTGCAATAGAAGGTCCTACGCCGGTCTCTGCCCTACTCCACTCTAGCACTATAGTAGTTGCAGGAATCTTCTTAATAATCCGTATTTCCCCCCTCTTAGAAACCAACCCAACGGCCCTCACACTCTGCCTATGCCTAGGAGCCCTAACCACCCTATTTACCGCCACCTGCGCCTTAACCCAAAACGATATCAAAAAAATCGTAGCTTTTTCAACTTCCAGTCAACTAGGCCTAATGATAGTTACCATCGGCCTAAATCAACCCCAACTTGCCTTCCTGCACATCTGCACCCACGCTTTTTTCAAAGCCATATTATTCTTATGCTCTGGTTCCATTATTCACAGCTTAAATGATGAACAAGATATCCGAAAAATGGGAGGAATACACCACTTGACCCCTGTTACCTCTTCATGCCTAACAATTGGCAGCTTAGCCCTAACCGGGACCCCCTTCCTTGCTGGCTTCTTTTCCAAAGACGCCATCATCGAATCTTTAGCCACCTCCCAATTAAACGCCTGAGCCCTATGCCTTACCCTCCTAGCAACTTCTTTCACAGCTATCTACAGCCTACGAGTCGTATTCTACGTATCCATAGGCCACCCTCGCTTCAACTCCCTTTCACCAATCAATGAAAACAACCCATCTGTAATTAATCCCATCAAACGATTAGCATGAGGCAGCATTATTGCTGGCCTATTAATCACCACAAACCTTCTCCCAACAAAAACCCCTGTAATATCAATACCCTTAATTGTTAAACTTACTGCTCTTATCGTCACAATCTTAGGACTCCTAATTGCCCTAGAATTAGCTTCCTTAACCTCCAAACAACTTAAACCCACACCACACCTGTCCCCCCACCACTTCTCAAATATACTTGGCTTCTTCCCAACAATTGTACACCGTGCCTCTCCTAAAATTAATCTCATTCTAGGGCAAACAATTGCTACCCAAATTATTGATCTGACCTGACTAGAAAAAATTGGACCCAAAACAATTTCATCCATCAACACTCCCCTTATCTCTACCATTAGTAACATCCAACAAGGATCAATCAAAACATACCTTGTCCTCTTCCTCACCACCCTTGCTCTATCAACCCTCGTTCTCCTCACCTAACTGCTCGAAGAGCCCCTCGACCCAACCCCCGCACCAACTCTAGCACCACAAGCAAAGTCAATAACAAGACCCAAGCTCCTAATAATAATACTCCCCCGCCACTAGAATATATAAGTGAAACCCCGTCCATATCACCTCGAAAAACTGCATCTCAATCTATCTCTCCAGAGACCCCTCATCAAACCTCTTCATCAAGGACCATATTTGTGTACAAGATACCAAAAACAAAAAAAAAATATCCAAAAAAGAATAAAACCACCTGTCAGCCTGTAGGCGCCTTAGGATCCTTATCTGCAGACAGCGCTGACGAATAAATAAATACAACCAGCATACCCCCCATATAAATCATTAACAACACCAAAGACAAGAAAGTTCCCCCGTGCAAAACTGAAGCCCCACAACAAAGAAGTGCAACCAGCACCAAATTGAAAACTCCATAAAAAGGAGCAGGATTTGTAGACAGCACAATTATCACAACCAACATCCCTAATAAAAGAAAAACAAGCGCATAAAACATAGTTTCTGCCAGGATTTTAACCAGGACCTATGGCGTGAAAAACCATCGTTGTTACTCAACTACAAAAACACTAATGGCCAGCCTACGCAAAACCCACCCCCTACTAAAAATCGTAAACGACATAGTAATTGACCTCCCTACCCCCTCAAACATTTCCGCCTGATGAAACTTCGGCTCCCTACTCGGATTATGCCTTATTGCACAAATCATCACAGGACTGTTCCTTGCAATACATTACACATCCGACATCTCTACTGCCTTTTCATCCGTGGCCCATATCTGCCGAGACGTAAACTACGGCTGACTAATTCGCAATCTACACGCAAACGGTGCCTCCTTCTTTTTTATCTGCTTATACTCCCATATCGGCCGGGGCCTCTACTATGGCTCTTACCTAAGTAAAGAAACCTGAAACGTAGGTGTAGTCCTCTTACTTTTAGTAATGGCCACCGCTTTCGTAGGGTACGTCCTTCCATGAGGACAAATATCCTTCTGAGGCGCCACTGTAATTACAAACCTTCTCTCTGCCGTCCCCTACGTAGGAAACACGCTCGTTCAATGAGTATGGGGAGGCTTTTCAGTAGACAGCGCCACTCTAACACGATTCTTTGCCTTCCACTTCCTCCTCCCCTTTATCGTAGCAGCCGCTGCTATCGTACATCTTATTTTTCTTCACGAAACAGGCTCCAACAATCCCCTGGGACTTAATTCAAACGCAGACAAAATCCCATTCCACCCATACTTCTCTTACAAAGACCTCCTAGGCTTCACAATTATACTCTCAGCCCTCGCAATACTTGCCCTATTCTCCCCAAACTACCTCGGAGACCCTGACAACTTTACACCAGCCAATCCTCTCGTCACCCCCGCCCATATTAAACCAGAATGATATTTCCTATTTGCATACGCAATCCTACGATCTATCCCCAACAAACTAGGAGGTGTCCTGGCCCTTCTTGCCTCAATCTTAATTCTTATAGTAGTTCCTTTCTTACACACCTCTAAACAACGAAGCCTAACATTCCGCCCACTATCACAATTCCTATTCTGAACCCTAATTGCCGACGTAGCCATCCTAACCTGAATTGGAGGTATGCCCGTCGAACACCCTTACATTATTATCGGACAAATTGCCTCAGTACTTTACTTCTCCCTCTTCCTGATCTTGATGCCAATAGCCGGCTGACTAGAAAACAAAATACTAAACTAACAAGCATTAGTAGCTCAGATTCAGAGCGTCGGTCTTGTAAACCGAATGTCGGGGGTTAAAGTCCCCCCTTATGCTCAAAAAGAAGGGACTTCAACCCCCACCACTGGCTCCCAAAGCCAGCATTCTTAGTTAAACTACTTTTTGATAATACATATATGTATTATCCCCATTCATATATATTAAACATTAATATAATGCATAATTAAGACATAGTATTATATACTCACCTATAATACCTTCAACACATAAAGCAAGTACAGAAAACTAAGAATACTAAAAGCATAAATGAAAAATCCCTACAAATTACTAGAAACTGAACGAAATTTAAGACCGAACAGTAAACTCATTAGTTAAGATATACCAGGATTCAATATCCCGTAAAATACCAATTATTAATGTAGTAAGAACCGACCATCAGTTGATTTCTTAATGCATACTATTATTGAAGGTGAGGGACAATTATAGTGGGGGTTTCACTAGGTGAATTATTCCTGGCATTTGGTTCCTACTTCAGGGCCATTTATTGGTTCATTCCTCATTCTTTCATCGACGCTGACATAAGTTGTTGGTGGAGTTCATAAGTGTGATGATTCCACATGCCGGGCGTTCTCTCCACAGGGGTCAGGTTATTTTTTCTCTCTTTCCTTTCAATTGACATTTCAGAGTGCAGCGCGTCAACGGTCCCATAAGGTTGAACATTTTTTCTTGGTTGATGGTAATGTTAGTTAATGAATTAAGACATTATACAAGAATTACATTACTGATATCAAGGACATAAATAATAATACGATTCAACAATCATACAATTTCGCCCCCTTCTTCTTTTAAAAAAATTAACGTATACCCCCCCTACCCCCCCAAAAAAATAGGAGAGGACTTTAAGTTTTAACCAAGCCCTTCACTTAATTAAATATTCATCATATTATTATCATATATTATAATATTATAATAATATAATTATAT